AGACTTGGTACAATCCAAAGTCATTATTCCCTTTGGTTTTCACAACCAAAAAACTATTCAGAAGGTCTACAAGAAGACCAAAGAATACGGAATTGTATCAAAAATTATGTACAAAAAAATACAAAAACATCCTCGGGTGTCGAAGGAATTGCACGTATAGAAATTCAAAAAAGAATCGATCTGATACAGGTGATAATTCATATGGGATTCCCAAAATTATTAATAGAAAATAGACCACAAGGGGTCGAAGACTTAAAAATAAATGTACAAAAAGAATTGAATTGTGTAAACCGAAAACTCAATATTGCTATCACAAGAATTCCAAAACCTTATGGGCACCCTAATATTCTTGCTGAATTTATAGCTGGACAACTAAAGAGTAGAGTATCATTTCGAAAAGCAATGAAAAAAGCTATCGAATTAACCGAACAAGCTGATACAAAAGGAATTCAAATCCAAATTGCAGGCCGGATTGACGGAAAAGAAATTGCACGTGTCGAATGGATAAGAGAGGGTAGGGTTCCTCTACAAACAATTCGGGCAAAAATAGATTATTGTGCCTATACCGTTCGAACTATCTATGGGGTATTAGGTATCAAAATTTGGATATTTATAGACGAAGAATAAGAAGCCTTTACTTGACTTGTCTTTCTGTTTCGTTTTAACGATAGAAAAAAGAATGCCAACTTTGTTCATTCTTTTTTCCATCCAATCAATTCTAATTTTTAATCCCATAAGGTTTAATAAAAATTCGATTGACCCTTTGATATAATTGCTATGCTTAGTGTGTGACTCGGCGGTTTTTGTTAAAATTAAGACTAAAAAAACGAAATAACACATAGTAACAAGTATAAACTAATAACTATAGAACTAATAACCAACCCATCGCATCACATTATCTGGATCCAAAGAAGCAGTCAAGATATACTATTTTAGTCCTATCATTGTAGCAACTGAATTTTTTTTTGGCATAAACGATTTATTGTCAAAAAAAAGGATAAGGATGCGGATAAATGGAAAGATGAGAGAAAGAAAAAAAAAATGACTCTAATATAAAAGCTATATGATTCCAATATGTAAGGTTTTTGAAATAGCTCATAAAAGAAAATGTAATTAAAGCATCAATACAGATTCATACATAATTTGATGAGATATAGAATAAAATAAGAGCTTAGAGCCAAAAACGACTAAGGGGGTTGGCTCAAGAACAAATTTCATTAAGAGCTCCGTTCGTTGTAGAATTCAGACCTAACCATTAATCAAGAGGCGATGGGAACGACAGAACCCGTGAATACATAAGATTCAATTGAAAATGAATCCGGATAATTCATTGGGAAGGATGGCGGAACGAACCAGAAACCTATTCATATATTCTGAAAAATGATAAGCTAATTTTACAGCTGAAATAGATATTGAAAGAGTAAATATTCGCCCGCGAAAATTCATTTTTTTTATTGAATTCCTCATATTTTGACAATCCAATATGATAATTATAAAAAAAAAAATGAAAAAAAAAAAGGAATATAATAGATATTTTATATTTAGTTCTATACCCCCCCCCAAAAAATATCTAGCAAACTAGAAGAGTCCAAAAGAATTTATTAATTAAGTGTATTATATTATTCCATGTATATCTTAATTATATAAAAATATAACAGGCATCGGCATCAGGCATTTTAATTTAAATTTCCTTTTTTTCATTCGCGAGGAGCCGGATGAGAAGAAACTCTCACGTCCGGTTCTGTAGTAGAGATGGAATTTCAAAAAACCATCAACTATAACCCCAAAAGAACTAGATTCCGTAAACAACATCGAGGAAGAATGAAGGGAATATCTTATCGGGGTAATCGTATTTGTTTCGGAAGATATGCTCTTCAAGCACTTGAACCTGCTTGGATCACATCTAAACAAATAGAAGCAGGGCGGCGAGCAATGACACGAAATGCACGCCGCGGTGGAAAAATATGGGTACGTATATTTCCCGACAAACCCGTTACAGTAAGACCTGCCGAAACCCGTATGGGTTCAGGGAAAGGATCTCCCGAATATTGGGTAGCTGTTGTCAAACCCGGTCGAATACTTTATGAAATAAGCGGAGTAGCAGAAAATATAGCCCGAAGGGCTATGGCAATAGCGGCATCGAAAATGCCTATACAAACTCAATTCATTATTTCCGGATAAGAATATAAAATGAAAGGAAACGCATCTTTTGGATAAAACCAAGTAGAAGTTTTTTTTGGACAATTGGCCAAACAGTATTTCTTTTTCTTTTTCACCCTTTGCATTTATTTTTGCATTGAAATAACAGATAAAAAAAATAAATATGATTCAACCTCAGACCCATTTGAATGTAGCAGACAACAGCGGGGCTCGAGAATTGATGTGTATTCGAATCATAGGAGCTAGCAATCGTCAATATGCTCGTATTGGTGATGTTATTGTTGCTGTGATCAAAGAAGCAATACCCAATACGCCCTTAGAAAGATCAGAAGTGATTAGAGCTGTAATTGTACGTACCTGTAAGGAACTCAAACGAAATAACGGTATGATAATACGATATGATGACAATGCTGCAGTTATCATTGATCAAGAAGGAAATCCAAAAGGGACTCGCATTTTTGGTGCGATTGCCCGGGAATTGAGACAAAAATTTACTAAAATAGTTTCATTAGCTCCTGAGGTATTATAAGAGGGTATTTCAATGAATAATAAATATAATAGATTGTGTATCACGTATATACCTTTCATTTTAAAATTTTTCATTTTTTTTTAATTAAAAAGAATTACTAATAAAATAAAAAGGCATGTTGATTATATAAAATTTTTGGGGCACCACTGATTTTAGCTCATCATGGGTAGGGACACTATTGCTGATATAATAACCTCTATACGAAATGCTGACATGAATAGAAAAGGAATGGTTCGAATAGTATCTACTAACATCACCGAAAACATTGTTAAAATACTTTTACGAGAAGGCTTTATCGAAAATGCGAGAAAACATCAAGAAAGAAATAAAGATTTTTTGGTTTTAACTCTGCGACATAGAAGAAATAAGAAAGGACCTTATAGAAATACTTTCTATTTAAAAAGGATCAGTCGACCTGGTCTACGAATCTATTCTAACTATCAACGAATTCCTAGAATTTTAGGTGGAATGGGGATTGCAATTCTTTCTACCTCGAGAGGTATAATGACGGATCGGGAAGCTAGACTAGAAGGAATTGGCGGAGAAATCTTATGTTATATCTGGTAATCCCTATAATATCCGAATTGGATCCAACATTTCCTATTTGTAAACAAAAAAAGATAAAGGACGGCTTGTCTAATATCACTCCTCTATTAGTTGACACTTTAAGGGGGTTTTACCTGGAATGAAAGAACAAAAAAGGATTCATGAGGGTTTGATTACTGAATCACTTCCTAATGGTATGTTCTGGGTTCGTTTAGATAATGAAAATCTGATTCTAGGTTATGTTTCAGGAAGGATACGACGCAGTTCTATACGAATTCTACCAGGATAAGATTGAAGTAAGCCGTTATGATTCAACCAGAGGTCGTATAATTTATAGACTCCGCAACAAAGATTCGAATGATTAGGTAGTTTTTTCAACTTCAACACTCCTTCCTATAAGAATACAATTCGAGGTTCAAAATATCAAGAAACTTATTTTCTTCCAAGAAATAGATTCAACCAAGGAATAACAAATATGAAAATAAGAGCTTCTGTTCGTCAAATTTGTGAAAAATGTCGACTGATCCGCAGACGTGGACGAATTATAGTAATTTGTTCTAACCCAAAACATAAACAACGGCAAGGATAATCATTCTACTTTCTACTATAACTTAACTATAGAAACATAAACTATATACTAAAAAAACTTTCTAAAATAATTGCTAAAAGATTTCATTGATGTAAAAAAAAAAAAATGAAAGATTTGTTTTGACATGAAATGGATATATCCATATATCTTTGACTCCTATTTATGAGACGATAAAATATGGCAAAACCTATACCAAAAGTTGGTTCACGTAGAAATGGACGTATTAGCTCACGTAAAAGTGCACGTAAAATACCAAAAGGTGTTATTCATGTTCAAGCAAGTTTCAATAATACCATTGTGACTGTTACAGATGTACGAGGTCGGGTGGTTTCTTGGGCTTCTGCCGGTACTTGTGGATTCAGGGGTACAAAAAGAGGGACACCATTTGCAGCTCAAACCGCGGTAGGGAATGCTGTTCGTACAGTAGTCGAGCAGGGTATGCAACGAGCAGAAGTCATGATAAAGGGTCCTGGTCTCGGAAGAGATGCAGCATTACGGGCTATTCGTAGAAGCGGTATACTATTAAGTTTTGTACGAGACGTAACTCCTATGCCACATAATGGCTGTAGGCCTCCTAAAAAAAGACGCGTGTAGAAATAAGAATTGAAGGGATTTCAAGAGAAATAAATGATTCAAAGATATGATCAATTTTGTAAAATATTACTATGGTTCGAGAGAAAATAAGAGTATCTACTCGGACACTGCAGTGGAAGTGTGTTGAATCAAGAACAGATAGTAAATGTCTTTATTATGGGCGCTTTATTCTATCGCCACTTATGAAAGGTCAAGCTGATACAATAGGCATTGCGATACGAAGAGCGTTACTTGGCGAAATAGAAGGAACATGTATCACACGTGCAAAATTTGAGAAAATACCACACGAATACTCTACCATAGTGGGTATTCAAGAATCAGTACACGAAATTTTAATGAATTTGAAAGAAATAGTATTGAGAAGTAATTTATATGGAACTTGCGAGGCATATATTTGCGTTAGGGGCCCAAGACGTGTAACTGCTCAAGATCTAATCTTGCCACCTTATGTAGAAATAATTGATAATACACAGCATATAGCTACCTTGATGGAACCTATTGATTTTTGTATTGGATTACAACTCGAGAGAAATCGAGGATATCATATAAAAGAGCCAAATAACTTTCAAGACGGAAGTTATC